TGAGCAGCAAATGGTGTCCCTCTTCTTGTACCTCGGAAGCCACAAGTACCGGCAGAGGACCAAGAAACCACTCGCCCCCGTACATCTGTAACAGTCACAATGGTATTATTGAAACTTGCTTGAATATGAATAACCCCCTTTGGTATTTTACGTGTACTCTTACGTGAACCAATACGTCCACGTGAACCCTTTTTCGGTATAGCTTTTGCCATATTTTATCATCTCATAAATTTGAGTCAGAGATATATGGATATATCCATTTCATGTCAAAACAGATCCCCTATTTGTATATCAGGTCTTTAATGAGCCTTATTATCCTTGTCTTTGTTTATGTCTATCCTTGTCTTTGTTTATGTCTTGGGTTCGAACAAATTACTATAATTCGTCCCCTACGACGTATTAGTCGACACTTTTCACAAATTTTACGAACGGAAGCTCTTATTTTCATATTTGCCACTCCTTACTTTAATTTTGAATCTACTTCTTGGAAGAAAATAAGTTTCTTGAAATTTTCAATTTTTAATGGTATTCCTACGAAATAAATAGGGAAATACCTAATCTTTCGAATCTTTGTTGCGGAGTCGATAAATTATACGACCTCTGGTTGAATCATACCGACTTACTTCAATTTTGACTCTATCGCCTGGCAGTATACGTATAAAACTACGTCGGATCTTTCCTGAAACATGACCTAGAATCATATCTTCATTATCTAAACGAACCCGGAACATACCGTTGGGAAGCGATTCAGTAATTAAACCTTCATGAATCCATTTTTGTTCTTTCATTCCAGGCAAAACCCCCTTGAAGTATTAACTCGTGGAGGAAGAACCCTATTAGACAACCCAGCACTTCTCTTTTCTTTTTCACAAATAAGAAGTTTCATATTCAATTCGGATATTAGAAAGATTACCATATATAACACAAAATTTCTCCGCCTATTCTTTCTAGTCGAGCCTCTCGGTCTGTCATTATACCCCGAGATGTAGAAAGAATTACAACACCCATCCCACCTAAAATTCTAGGAATTCTTTGATAGTTAGAATAGATTCGTAGACCCGGCCGACTTATCCGTTTTAAATTTAAAAGATTTCTATAAGTGCTTTTCCTATTCCTTTTATGTCGTAGGGTTAAAACCAAAAAATATTTGTTGTTTTCTCGATGTTTTCTCACGTTTTCGATAAAACCCTCTCGTAAAAGTATTTTCACAATACTTTCGCTGATATTAGTAGATGCTACTCGAACCACGCTTTTTCTATACATATCGGCATTTCGTATAGAGGTTATTATGTCAGCAATAGTATCACTACCCATGATTAATTAAAATTATTGGTGCCTCCAAATTTGGATATAATCAACATGTTTTTCTTTTTTTTTTTTTTTTTACGTATTTGTTTATGAATATTAATTTTAAAAGGTATATACGTGAGACAAAATCTACTAAATGAATCTTAATCTATTTCTTTTAAATACCCTACTATAACCATATCGTGGTCTCATTTTATAATACCTCGGGAGCTAATGAAACTATTTTAGTAAAATTGAACTGTCTCAATTCTCGGGCAATCGCACCAAAAACTCGAGTTCCTTTTGGATTTCCTTCTTGATCAATCACAACTGCAGCATTGTCATCATATCGTATTATCATACCGTTGTCACGTTTAAGTTCTTTACAAGTACGTACAATTACAGCTCTGACCACTTCTGATCTTTGTAGAGGCATGTTTGGAACTGCGTCTTTGATCACAGCAACAATAACGTCACCAATACGAGCATATCGACGATTGCTAGCTCCTATGATTCGAATACACATCAATTCTCGAGCCCCGCTGTTATCTGCTACATTCAAATGGGTCTGAGGTTGAATCATATCATTTTTTTTTTTTTATCTGTTTTTACAATACAAAGGTCAAAGAAAAAAAGAAATATTATTTGTCCAAAAAAAGAAACCTGCATCCGCTATTTTTAATTAGGGCCTATTTCTTTTTTAGCCCGAAATTATAAATTGAGCTCGTATAGGCATTTTGGACGCTGCTATTGAAATAGCCCTTCGGGCTATATTTTCTGTTACTCCACCCATTTCATAAAGAATTCGACCAGGCTTAACAACAGCTACCCAATATTCGGGAGAGCCTTTACCTGAACCCATACGTGTTTCTGCGGGTCTTACTGTAACTGGTTTATCTGGAAATATACGAACCCATATTTTTCCACCGCGACGTGCATTTCGTGTCATTGCTCGTCGACCTGCTTCTATTTGCCTAGATGTGATCCAAGCGGGTTCAAGTGCCTGAAGAGCGTATTTACCAAAACAAATAGTATTACCTCGATAAGATATTCCCTTCATTCTTCCTCTATGTTGTTTACGGAATCTGGTTCTTTTGGGGTTATAGTTGATGGTTTGTTTTGAATTCCATCTCTACTACAGAACTGGACGTGAGAGTTTCTTCTCATCCAGCTCCTCGCGAATAAAAATAAATTCAAATTAAAGATTTAAAATTCAATTCAGATATAATATAATTTGAATTAAGATATACATGTATTTAATAAGTAATCTGCTGACTCATGGATTTCATTTAATCTAGATCAAATCTATTATTAATTTTTATATCTTATTTGTATAGTTATAGATAATAGTAGATAGATAACTAAATATATTAAATAACTTTTTTTCTTATATTTATCTATTTTAGATTTAGAATGTTAAAAGAAATCTTTCTTTTGTTTTACTCTTTATCGTATTGGATTGACCCTAAATTTAGCAATCCAAGAAAATAAAGTTTTCGCGGGCGAATATTTACTCTTTCAATTTCTATTTCAGTTCTATCATTAGTTCATAACTTTTCCGAATAGATTAATTGGTTTCTGGTCGGTTCCGCCATCCCGATCAATGAATCGTTCGAATTCATTTTCACTAGAATCTTTTGAATTCACAGGTTCCATCGTTCCCATCCCTTCTTACTTAATGGTTAGGTCTGAATTCTACAATGGAGCTATTAGTTCTTGAGTCAATATTCTTAGTCTTTATTGGCTCGAAGCTCTTTATTTTTTGTTCGATGAGCAGATCCTTTTAATGATCAATCCTTATTGATGCTTTATTACACAGATTTTTTATGAGATGACTCATAGACCTTACATATTGGAATTTTATATCATCCATATTCTTTTTCTTTCTTTCTTTCATCCTTCCATTTATCCATACCCTTTCTTTTTTATTTCTATTGACAACTTAGAAGCAGATTTTTTAATGAAAAAGTATTTCAGTTGCTACAACAATATGAACAATATATCATATCTTGACTGGTTCTTTGGATCCAGATAATACGAAGGGATGAGTTGGTTATTACTTCTATAGTTATTTGTTTATACTATGGGGCTGGTTACTAACCCTCAAAAAACCAACGAGTCACACACTAAGCATAGCAATTTTATCAAAAGATTAATTGAATTTTTATTAAACCCTATAGAATTATAATGGTTTGTTCCTTTTTTTATTGAAGAGAAAATAAAAATAAGAAAGAAATTTCTCTTTTTGTTCCATCGCCGGATAGAATGTAAAGGGAAATAAAGGTTTATTTTATTATTCCCCGTCTATAAATATCCAAATTTTGATGCCTAATACCCCATAGATAGTTCGAACTGTATAGGAACAATAATCAATTTTAGCTCGAATGGTTTGTAGTGGAACCCTACCCTCTCTGATCCATTCAACACGCGCAATTTCTTTTCCGTCGATACGTCCTGCAATTTGCACTTGAATTCCTTTTGTATCTGCTTGTTCAGTTAATTCTATAGCCTTTTTCATTGCTTTGCGAAAAGAAACTCTATTTTTTAATTGGCCGGCTATAAATTCTGCAAGAATATTAGGGTTTCCGTAAGGCTTTTCAATTCGTGTGATAGCAATGTTAAGTTTTCTATTTACAGAATTAAATTCTTTTTGTAAATTCATCTGTAATTCTTCGATTCCTCGGGGTTGACTTTCAATTAATATTTTTGGAAATCCCATATAGATTATGATTTGGATCAGATCGATTCTTTTTTGAATCTCTATACGCGCAATTCCCTCAACGCCAGAGGATGTTTTCATATTTTTTTGTACATAATTCTTGATATAATTTCTGATTTTTTGATCTTCTTGCAGACCCTCAGAATAATTTTTTGGTTGTGCGAACCAAAGGGAATGATGACCTTGGGTTGTACCAAGTCTGAAACCAATTGGATTTATTTTTTGTCCCATGTTCCCCCATTACTATTACTATACATATCATAATACGACATAGTTGTATCCTTTTTTTTCCATTTTGGTTTTTGTGACCACTTAATAGAGTCGGTATCTATATATCCACCTAAGGATATATCTTTCATTACAATAGTTATATGGCAGGTAGGTTTTTGTATGGCAAAACTACGCCCTCGAGCTCGAGGTTTTAATCTCTTCACGATAGTACCTTCATTTACTTCGGCTTTACTAATGACTAAATTTGCTTCATTCGAACCCATATTGAAACTAGCATTTGCTGCTGCAGAATAAACTAATTTGAAAATGGGATAACATGCTCGATAAGGCATGAGTTCTAATATCATAAGTGTTTCTTCGTAGGAACGCCCACGAATTTGATCAATTACTCTTCGCGCTTTGTGAGCAGACATAGATATATGTTGACCTAAAGCGTATACTTCTGTTTTCATAAAGTTCGCCTCCTACTAATAAATTCCTACTAATCAATGATAAATATCTATATATATTATTTTATTATAATATAATAAATATATAAATAAATTTAACGACGAGACCTATTATCGCTTTTTGCATGTCCTCGGAAATTTAAAGTAGGTGCGAATTCTCCAAATTTGTGTCCTACCATACGATCTGTTATATAAATAGGTAAATGTTCCTTTCCATTATGGATTGCAATAGTATGGCCAACCATTATGGGTATAATGGTAGATGCCCGGGACCAGGTTATTATTATTTCTTTTTCTTCTTTTGTGTTAAGCTT